TTCACTAGTCGGGATGGCGAAATGAACCGGAAATAAATTCATCTATTCTGAGAAGGCACGAATAAGCGCTACGACTGAAAGATAGATTGCAAGAGTAAATATTCGCCCGCGAAAACTTTCTTTTTTTTTGAATTGGTAAATCTGGATAAAGGACAAAATAAAGATTTATTAGTACGTTAGAAAAAACTATTATTTATAATTTTTTTTTATAAAAATGTTCTAATATTTATTCAAATTAATTAAAATTTAATTTTGAATCTTTTAGTCGCGAGGAGCTGGATGAGAAGAAACTCTCACGTCCAGTTCTGTAGTAGAGATGGAATTCTGAAACAACCATCAACTATAACCCCAAAAGAACTCGATTCCGTAAACAACATAGAGGAAGAATGAAGGGAATATCTTATCGAGGTAATCATATTTGTTTCGGTAAATATGCTCTTCAGGCACTCGAACCTGCTTGGATCACATCTAGACAAATTGAAGCAGGTCGACGAGCAATGACACGAAATGCACGCCGTGGTGGAAAAATATGGGTCCGTATATTTCCAGACAAACCAGTTACAGTAAGACCGGCCGAAACACGTATGGGTTCGGGGAAAGGATCCCCTGAATATTGGGTAGCTGTTGTTAAACCGGGGCGAATACTATATGAAATGGGTGGAGTAACCGAAAATATAGCTAGAAGGGCTATTTTAATAGCAGCATCCAAAATGCCTATACGAACTCAATTTATTATTTCGGGATAAAAATGTAGAACTGATAGAAATGAATTTTGGGGATGAAACAAAAACGAAGGTTTCTTTTTTTGGACAAACAATATTTCTTTTATTTTCTTCATCCTTTGCATTGGAAGAATAGACTCAAAATTTGATATGATTCAACCTCAGACCCATTTAAATGTAGCGGATAACAGCGGGGCTCGAGAATTGATGTGTATTAGAATCATAGGAGCTAGTAATCGTCGATATGCTCATATTGGTGACGTTATTGTTGCTGTGATCAAAGAAGCAGTACCCAATATGCCCCTAGAAAAATCAGAAGTAGTTAGAGCTGTAATTGTTCGTACCTGTAAAGAACTTAAACGTGACAACGGTATGATAATACGATATGATGACAATGCTGCAGTTGTCATTGATCAAGAAGGAAATCCAAAAGGAACTCGAATTTTTGGTGCAATCCCCCGGGAATTGAGACAATTAAATTTTACTAAAATAGTTTCATTAGCTCCCGAGGTATTATAAAATAAAACGAGATCATGATATATTTTGGGTATTTGAAAGAACTAGATTAAGGACGAGATTAATTCGTAGATTGTGTCTCACGCATATACCTTAAAAAATTCCTATTCATAAACCAATAGAAAAAAAAAGAAAAAAAACATGTTGATTATATCCAATTTTGAGGCACCAATACATGGGTAGAGACACTATTTCTGAGATAATAACTTCTATACGAAATGCTGATAGGGATAGAAAAAGAGTTGTTCGCGTAGCATCTACTAATATTACCGAAAATATTGTTAAAATACTTTTCCGAGAAGGTTTTCTCGAAAACGTCAGAAAACATCGAGAAAAAAACAACTCTTTTTTGGTTTTAACCCTTCGACATAGAAGGAATGGGAAAAGACCCTATAGAAATTTTTTAAATTTAAAACGGATCAGTAGACCCGGTCTACGAATCTATTCTAACTCTCAACGAATTCCTAGAATTTTAGGTGGGATGGGGATTGTAATTCTTTCTACTTCTCGAGGTATAATGACAGACCGGGAGGCTCGACTAGAAGGAATCGGCGGAGAAATTTTGTGTTATATATGGTAATCCTTTTAATATCCAAATGGAATCCGAAACCTCTTCCTATTTGTAAAAAAAAAAAGAAAGAGGGTGAGTTGTCTAATATCGTTTTTCCTCCATTAGTTGATACTTCAAGGGGGCTTTACCTAAAATGAAAGAACAAAAATGGATCCATGAAGGTTTAATTACTGAATCGCTTCCCAATGGCATGTTCCGGGTTCGGTTAGATAATGAAGATCTGATTCTAGGTTATGTTTCAGGAAAGATCCGACGCAGTTTTATACGGATACTGCCAGGAGATAAAGTCAAAATTGAAGTAAGTCGTTATGATTCAACCAGAGGACGTATAATTTATCGACTCCGAAACAAGGATTCGAAAGATTAGGGCGTTTTTATTCAATACGATTCGAGATGAAAAATTCCAAGAAACTTATTTTCTACCAAGAAGTAGATTCAGAATTAAGATAAGGAATGACAAATATGAAAATAAGAGCTTCCGTTCGTAAAATTTGTGAAAAATGTCGCCTAATCCGTAGGCGGGGGCGCATTATAGTAATTTGTTCCAACCCGAGACATAAACAAAGACAAGGATAATCAGACTCGCTAAAGGACTCAATGTACAAATAAGGAATCTGTTTTGACATGAAATGGATATATCCATATATTTCTGACTCATATTTATGAGATGATACAATATGGCAAAAGCTAT